CAAATCAACGTCTCCACATTTTTTGAACGAAAGAAAAAAAAAAAAGAGAAAATAGAATTTTATAGACTTTATTTAATTTAAGAATTTAATAAGAAGTTAGGAAACTCTACCCATCTAGAAATCTAAAATAGGTGGGGTATTTCTCGCCAAGATAGAGAAAATTATGTAGGAATTATGATCCATACACTATTTCGAATCTGGATCTCGCTTCCTATCAATCAATAATAAAAAAAAACACACCTAATACAACTTAACCCTGTGCCAGGAACCAGATTTGAACTGGTGACACGAGGATTTTCAGTCCTCTGCTCTACCAGCTGAGCTATCCCGACCATTTCCGATGGAACATTCCATCCTCATTTTATTAGATAACTGGGGTCTATGTCAATTAAAGGTAAACGAAGAATTAGAAAGTTTTCTCAAAATCCTGTATGTAAATGTAATTTCTTGGATCTTCAAAAAGAAGGCTATTCATTGTGAATCATTCACATAGGAATTCCTTGCTTCATTTGGATGTGTATTCTATATCACATGTGATAAAAGAAAGTTATTTATGCCCCAATACATTTGAAAAGAATGAGAAAGATAAAGGAATTTGGAACCGCTAACGAAAAGAGGGGGGTAGGATAAATATAAAATAGGCCTTTTTGGGTATATTTTTGGGGATAGAGGGACTTGAACCCTCACGATTTTTAAATTCGACGGATTTTCCTCGTACTATAAATTTCCTTTTTGTCGGTATTGACATGTAGAATGGGACTCTATCTTTATTCTCATCCGATTAATCAGTTCTTTAAAAGATCTATCAGACTATGGAGTGGGTGGATTTGATGAATATTCGATTCTTTCTTGAATGTGGAATCACTTTACACCAAGTCTTTTTTTTTGCATCTAAATACAGATACAGACTCGGCCCACCGTTCATTTTTTTTATTTTATATAGTATTCAATAGATCCGTTTATCCTTCATCTTTTCTGAAGTTTTGAAAAAAAAAGATAAATCTACTGACACAGTCAACTCCATTTGTTAGAACAGCTTCCATCGAGTCTCTGCACCTATCCCCTTTTTCACTTCCTGAACCTTTGTTTTTAGAAGACAGGATTTGGCTCAGGATTGCCCATTTTTCTTAATTCCGGGGTTTCTCTGAATTTGAAAGTTATCACTTAGTAGGTTTCCATACCAAGGCTCAATCCAATTAAGTCCGTAGCGTCTACCGATTTCGCCATATCCCCTTCCTTTTGTTTTGAGATTAGGATCTCATTATTATATCAATATCATTCCTTTTTTCTTTGATTTATACAGGAACCTTTGTATTTTTTGATACCGATTACTATCTCCAAAAAAATATATTTGCTTTCTTATCTCCAGGAAACCTGTATTTGTTACAATCAAATTTGATTGTATCATTTCTGTATCGGCAATTCAATATAGATTGATATATACCCCAGATATATGTTTCTATTATCACCACCTATCACGTCTAATTTAGAATACTTGAACGGTCGATTCTTTTTTTTTTTTGCCCCCTTTACGAATGAAAGACAAGAAATGTCTGATTAGTTATAACTAATGCACTATTTTCACCTCGAAAGAAATATAGAATTCTAAATATATAGGAAATCTAAACATAGAATAGAACTTATAATAATAACTATAGAAAGAAGTGTAACAAAAAGAATTTGAAATTTGATGTGAATTCAAAATAAACAAAATTGGACTATTGGCTATTAAATCAAATAGAATCAAATTAGAATTGTATTCCAATTTCGAATTGGTAGAAAGTGTATGTCACTATATCAATTATTATGTTCTACTGTATAATATTCACTATTTCTTATTTATTAGATAGAAAACCAAGATTTAACTCTTTTTCTAGATTTCTATAGACACTATACTATGAGTGTATTGAATTCTTATGCATAGACAATTTTTATTATGTGGGCCCACTTAGCTCAGAGGTTAGAGCATCGCATTTGTAATGCGATGGTCGTCGGTTCGATTCCGATAGCGGGCTTTTCCCTATTTTTCGTTTTTTTTTTATTTATTTCTAAATTGATGAAGTGACAAGAACTCCCAACTATGTCAGGAAAATTATATAAAATTATATATAATAATAGAAAGTCGGAATATTTATCTAATTTATCTCATTCTTCTTTAGTATTCTTTATATTTATAGGTATTTTTAGGACAAGAACACTACTACTCCTTCAGTAAATGTTGTTTCATTTCGTTCAGTTTTAGTTTAGGTTTATTCTGTAAAAAAAAAAAAGAATAAGGAGTCTTTATGTCGCGTTACCGAGGACCTCGTTTCAAAAAAATACGCCGCTTAGGGGCTTTACCAGGACTAACTAATAAAAGGCCTAAAGTTGTAAGTGATCTTAGAAATCAACCGCGTTCCGGGAAAAAATCTCAATATCGTATTCGTCTAGAAGAAAAACAAAAATTGCGTTTTCATTATGGTCTTACAGAACGACAATTACTTAAATACGTTCGTATCGC